ATATCATAAGGAATTCGAACAACTGCTTCAAATACAGTATCAGGAAGGACCGCTTGTGGAACCTCAATATCCACGGGTTTATTAGCTAAATGACAATTGGCACATACAATACGACCGGTCGCTTCTCGGGGATTTTCATAACCCTGCTGTGCAAAAATGGGATATGCATTTGAAATGGATGATTGAGTTATTATATATATAATGAGTGAGACGGAAATGGTTCGAGTAATCTGTTCTTTTATCCAAGAAAGGGTATTTATAGTTTGCATGGTCCAAGTTTTAATCCCGAGAATTTCTACAATAAATTGGGTAGGTCGCTAGTATAGTTCCCTATCCACGATTCTGCTATTTACTGGAATATAGGAGGACTTTCCTGCCGTGGATGGGTAGAAAGAGTCAGTCGGATTTGGAATTCTTATGCCCAAAGTACTAAACATTCTAATTGGATTAAGATCAGTAGTAGACCTTTTTTCAGTCATTCATTGAATGATAAATCACTACAAGTGATGGGGATACACGATTTAAATAACGGAAGATCCAATATTTCAAAAGTGTATCTAGAATGACTGGAAAAGTGGAAACAAGACCAGATAGAATTTGATCGTTATGAGAAAATCCAAAATCTTTGTAGATAGAGCCGATTATTAGTTCCCAACCATGCGGCGAATGGAATCCGATACATAAATCGGTTAATAAAAGAATAGAAAATGCTTTTATTGTGTCGCTTAGATTATATAGGAATTCCTGAACCCAAGAGTTAAGAATAATAAGTTCTTCATTACCTATAATAGAATAACCACTTAGAATAACGAAACAAATTATATTGGTCGAGAAGGACAAAATTGTATGGATACAATCTTCATTGTGCAACTTGATCAATTGAATCGTTTCTTTATGGATTCCTATAGAAAGCTTTTTTAGATGTGTCTTCGGATATTCCTTTATCACCTCGTCGAACAGTAAGAGCTCCTCTAATTCGATGAATTTTTCTAGAAGACTCTTTTCTTGAATTTCATTCAAAAGAGTTTCGGATTGCTTGGTATTCCACCAATTAGTAACCCAAAACTCCAGACTTTTATTACGTGCTAGAAAGCTCCACCAGGGTAAAAAGACTATAGATACAAGAAATAGAAGGGGAATAAATGCTTTTTTTTCCTTTTTTTTTTTCATTTCGAAATTGTTAAGTTCCTTTTTAAAAGTGGCCTCATTCGTCGACTCTATGGGATCTAATATTTTATTTTTCACCAAAACGAGTTCTATTCCAAGGTATCGAATCATTTTCTGTTTTTTTATTTGTGAGTCGGTAATTAGTCCTTGATAATTTTGAAGAATCTTGCAAGAATAGAGAAATCGAATAAGAGTCCATCGAGTGTGAAAATAAGGAAAAAAGAAAGTTTTCAGCTATTTCAATTGGTCAAATTCGAAGAAATTCCTTCCTTTAGCCTTTAGATGAATCCCCGAAACCCACTTTAGTTAATAGTTAATGAATTCGGATTTCGAGACAAAAAACTCTCCAAATATTGCAAAAAGCGTTGACTACCATAGCACAAAAATAATTGAGAAAATTTTCGGAATGTGATGATCAAAACAAAGGGGGTAGCAAAACAAGACAGCAATTTTATAATTCTCGTTATAAGAAACCCAAATGTTGGGTCATTCATTAAAGTAAAGAGAGGAGAGCGAAAGAAGGGAGAAAACGAAACATCGCGAGAGATAATTTAGTTCCCCCAGCTATTTGTCTCTAACCTATCAATTCAAAATATTGAAACTAAACAAAAAATTTCTTTATTTCAAAATTTTGGGGGATGAATCTATCCTTATTTCGATTTGTTACTTTTTTTTATAATGGCTTACGTCGAGTGGATTTCCATACGTATAAAATATCTTTTTTGCAAACAACCCCCCCTTTTTTTGCATGTTCCATTCCAGATATCTATATAATAATATGCGTTTGCCTTGGTTCGAATGGACGTTCTAACGAAATTTTCGTTAAGTTATACCGTAATAAAAAAAAGAGATTGGAAGGTTTTTCTACCGCCAACCTAGACTAAGAAAGCATTTATTGTTCCGTCCATTTCAAAATACTTCAACCGGTACGCACAAGAAGTAGGCCAATTCGGCAGCTTTTTGTTCCATTTCTCGTGGAGTTAAATTCTCATCAGTACGAGTCAAAGGAACGGCCCCCTGGCCTCTGATTTCTAGATAAAGGACACGCCGAGGATAAATACCCTCTTTAAGTTCTATTCTGATAGACTGAATATCATTTATAAGGAATCGGAGGAAGATGCGACGATTTTTTCCCGGAAATCCCCAACGAAAAATACACACTATTCCTTCTTTTTTATCGAATAGATCATAACCGCTACCTACATTCCACGAAATTGTGCACCACAAATAGGAGCTAATAAAGAGGCCCGCAATCCCATAGAAAGACATCACGATCCCTTGTGGAAAAAAAAGGATTTGTTGAGAGGGAAATAAAGATATCAAATTCCTACCAAGATAGCTGGAAGTTCCAACTAATAAAAATCCTAATGAACCTAAAAAAAGGATAAAGGCCCAGCATAAATTACTTGTTTTTCTAGACCCCCTTATAAGTTCTATCCATATACGTTCTGATCGCCAATTCATACTAATCTAGTTGCATTTAATTTGAATTGATAGAATAACTAAAAAGAATTTCACCTATACTTTACTTAACGCTACATTTCTGAAGTAACTCTCATCAGCTAGCACTATTCTAATGTGAACTTGTAGAGATAATTAATAAAATTCGTTTGATCGAAAATAAGGTCCCCTTCATATGAACCCGCCCTTGATATCTACAAGCATTTACTTTCTATTTCAAACATGGACCGACCGTGATTTGCAAATAGTTCAAATGTACCCCTATATCGGATATCGGGTTTCGTATACATAAGAGTTCTTGCACTTATGTTCGAAAGAAATCACGCATTATACCATATTCCACCTTACACCCAACTAAATAGATATCCGTGTTATGATTCAATAAAGTCGAAGTCTTTTAAAAATGTGATTTGGCCTCACCATCTGGCCTAAACAATCTTGTTTTTTTGAACATGAAGAAATAAAGAAGCTATTGCAATTGCCGGAAATACTAGGCCTACGAAAGGCACAAAAATAGAGGGAAGGCTTATATCTGTCATAGAATGGGTACCTCGATTTTTTATTTGTACCTGTTTGTTATATTGTTCTAAAATTATCTTAACTTAATTAGAATTATAATTCTATATAATTATACTAATTATATCTAAGTGAGTATAGTCTATACTAAATTCAATAAATGTCGAACTAACTAAATTAACTTAATTAGCCTTCGACACAAAAAAATAATAATTGACCTTACTTCTCGATCGAATTTGGATTCAAAGGAAAGAAAGCATGCAACTGAAATAACTCACTTAGAGCACCTTTTAAAAGATTACGTGGTACAATTAGATCGAATAAACCCTTATCGAATAAATATTCAGCTTCTTGTGCACCTTCAGGTACTGTCGTATTCAATGTTTCTTCAATTACTCTTTTACCCGCAAATGCTACGTAGGCGTTGGGTTCACAAATAATGATATCTCCCAACATACCAAAACTGGCTGTCACCCCTCCAGTAGTGGGAGATGTAAGAATTGATACATATAATAACTTTTTATTTGATTGATAATCAAATAAAGCCGACGAAATTTTGGCCATTTGCATCAAGCTCAAACTTCCTTCTTGCATGCGCGCCCCGCCGGAAGCACTTATTATAATAAGTGGTCTATTTTTATTAGTAGCATACTCAATCAAACGAGTTATTTTCTCTCCTACTACGGATCCCATACTACCTCCCATAAACTTAAAATCCATAACCCCTATTGCTACAGGAATACCGTTTAGTTGCCCTATACCTGTTTGAACAGCGTCGGTTAACCCTGTCTCTTTTTGATAAGAATTAATGCGATCTTTATAGGGTTCCTCCTCCGAATGGAATTCGATGGGATCCGTTGAGACCATATCTTCATCCATAGGATTCCAAGTACCTGGATCCATCAAGAGTTCGATTCTCTCTGAACTACTCATTTTCAAATGATATCCGCATTCATCACAAATGTTCATTTTTGACTTCAACAATTTCTTATAATTTAATTCATAACAATTTTCACATTGAATCCATAAATTCCTGTATTTTTTAGTTACCTCAAGATTCTTATCCTTACCATTTTTGTTAGTGGTCGTCTGACTTTCATCAAAAATGTAATTATCGCTGTAATTGTCACTATCACGCAAAACATAATTATCAATACGCATTTGAGAATGAATATAACTGTCAATACAACTATTAATGTGATTATTCAAACTAGATTTAGTATTGTACATGTAACGATCATAAGGAGTATCGTCACTTTTCGCTCCATTCGCATAACTAGAATTCAAATAATTATAATTTTTTTTTTTGAGTGAACTACAAAAAGAATGATCATTTGCAATCTCAACAATCTGATTTTCAATATCAAAAAAAATGGAATAAATTTGCCCCTTACTATCCCTAACTAAAAAAGTATCATAAGAGATTAAATTCCGAATGTCCCTCATACCGAATAAAAGATCATAATTACTGTAACTAGAACCATTACTCCAACTATGGCTGTTTTTTTCTGTATAATTTAGACTCGTATTTTCACTGCTACTGGTATTGTCAATAGGATCAAGACTGTCCATGGATTTACTTAGCCCACACCTATGTTCTAACTCCTCCTTATACAACATCGAATTAAACCACCATTTTTCCATAGAGCTTTCTTGCCGCCTATTTGCACGAAAAAAAAGATGAATAGTCATTCGATGAAAAGTCATTTGAAATTTGAATTTCCTAAAAGCACTCGGATTAGTAACTAAAAACAAGTGAGAAAGAAAAGATTATCCTTTGTAAGAATTCGGGTATCGCTCCACTCTATATGATAGATAGAGCTTTTTAAAATTGGAATAGAAAAAGAAGAAAAGGA